AAACAAGAATGCCAGTATAATAACTAGCACGAATGGTAGTGATTTAACTTCAAGTTCTGGTAGTGATTTAACTTCAAGTTCTAATGATCTCGAGGTAACTCAAAAATACAGGCATTTGTGGGTTCAATGCGAAAATTGTTATGGATTAAATTATAAGAAATTTTTTAAGCCAAAAATGTATATTTGTGAACAATGTGGATATCATTTGAAAATGAGTAGTTCAGATAGAATCGAGCTTTCGATTGATGCAGGTACTTGGGATCCTTTGGATGAAGACATGGTCTCTCTTGATCCCATTGAATTTCATTCAGAGGAGGAACCTTATAAAGAGCGCATTGATTCTTATCAAAGAAAGACAGGATTAACTGAGGCTGTTCAAACAGGCACAGGTCAACTAAACGGTATTCCTATAGCAATTGGGGTTATGGATTTTCAGTTTATGGGGGGTAGTATGGGATCCGTAGTAGGCGAGAAAATCACCCGGTTGGTCGAGTATGCTACCAATAAATTTCTACCTCTTATTCTAGTATGTGCTTCCGGAGGCGCACGGATGCAAGAAGGAAGTTTGAGTTTGATGCAAATGGCTAAAATATCTTCGGCTTTATATGATTATCAATCAAATAAAAAGTTATTCTATATATCAATCCTTACATCTCCTACTACTGGTGGGGTGACGGCTAGTTTTGGTATGTTGGGGGATATCATTATTGCTGAACCCAATGCCTACATTGCATTTGCGGGTAAACGGGTAATTGAACAAACATTGAATAAGACAGTACCTGAAGGTTCACAAGCGGCTGAATATTTATTCCATAAGGGCTTATTCGATACAATCGTACCACGTAATCTTTTAAAAGGCGTTCTGAATGAGTTATTTCAGCTCCACGCTTTCTTTCCTTCGAATAAAAATGTAATCAAGTAGACCCTTAAGGTCAATTATTTTTTTGTGGCGAACAAGCTGTTAGTTTATCAGACATATATTCCATGTAGAAAAATTAAAGTAATAAGTACATTTTTTTAGTTCTACATTCCTTGCACTTATTATATACTCATTTATAGTATAATTATATACGACTTAAAATTAATAACGAATTTTAAAATAGATTTTAAAATATATAATATTAAGAATAACAGGTACAAATATTAAACCGAGGTACCCATTCTATGACAACTCTCAACTTACCATCTATTTTTGTGCCTTTAGTGGGTCTAGTATTTCCGGCAATTGCAATGGCTTCTTTATCTCTTCATGTTCAAAGAAACAAGATTTTTTAAACCCGATGCGACCCAATCTCAGCCATTTTTTTCAAGACGTAGATTAGACATGGATCATAAAATGGATATCCATTTAGTAGAATATCGTATAAGATGTGCCTTCTTCCGAACATGAATTAAATGTAAATGAAAGAGCTCTTATGCATGTGGACTATGTTATATGTTTAAAATAATTATAGCTATTTTAAAATAGATCAGGATCCGCAGATCTCTGAAATGTAAAGTCAATGAAATGCATGTCACTATCTCTATCTATAGGAGATCATATAAAGGGGATACTAGTATTTTACATCTAGCCAATTCGATGAATTATGCCTAAAGGTTCCCATCAGAATAGTGCTAGTTGATGAGAGTTACTTCGAAAAAAAGAGTAAAGTCAAATTTTTGGGGGGTTATTCTCTCAATTTCAATAAAATGCAACCGGATCTAGTATGAGTTGGCGATCAGAACATATATGGATAGAACTTATAACGGGGTCTCGAAAAACAAGTAATTTCTGCTGGGCCTTTATCCTTTTTTTAGGTTCATTAGGATTCTTGTTGGTTGGAACGTCCAGTTATCTTGGTAGGAATTTGATATCTTTATTTCCGTCTCAGCAAATCATTTTTTTTCCACAAGGGCTCGTCATGTCTTTCTATGGCATCGCAGGTCTCTTTATTAGTTCCTATTTGTGGTGCACAATCTCCTGGAATGTAGGTAGTGGTTATGATCGATTCGATAGAAAGGAAGGAATTGTGTGTATTTTTCGTTGGGGATTTCCTGGACAAAATCGTCGCATCTTCCTTCGATTCCTTATGAAAGATGTTCAGTCCATCAGAATAGAAGTTAAAGAGGGTATTTATGCCCGGCGTGTCCTTTATATGGACATCCGAGGCCAGGGAGCTATTCCCTTGACTCGTACTGATGAGAATTTGACTCCACGAGAAATTGAACAAAAAGCTGCGGAATTAGCCTATTTCTTGCGTGTACCGATTGAAGTATTTTGAAATGAACTGAAAATTATTTCTCATCAGGAGGTAAAAAAAAAAAAAATACTAGCGGCATCTCCTATATCACACTATCCCATTTCGGGATTAGGTCCAATTTTTTTTTTTTCTTCATTCGAATTTGAGACGGACTCTTATTCTATTTGGATATTCTTTATATATTCAAGGACTAACCATAACCAATACATCACAAATAAAAAACAGTGAATAGATTCAAAGGAAAGATACCTTGTAATAGAACTCATTGCTTGATAGAAATATTGGATCGCATAGAGTTTACAAACGAGGTGGGTTCATTAAGAATTCACAGATGAAAAAAATGGAAAAAAATAAAGCATTCATTCCCCTTCTATATCTTGCATCTATAGTATTTTTGCCTGGGTGTATCTCTCTTTTATTTCATAAAAGTCTAGAATCCTGGGTTACTAATTGGTGGAATACTAGGCAACCCGAAACTTTCTTTAATATCATTCAAGAAAATAGTATTCTAGAACAATTCATAGAATTTGAGGAACTCTTCCTGTTGAACGAAATGATAAAGGAATATCCGGAGCCACATCTACAAAAGCTTAGTATAGGAATACACAAAGAAACAATCCAATTGATCAAGATGCACAATGAAGATCGTATCGATATGATTTTACACTTCTCGACAAATATAATATGTTTCATTATTCTAAGCGGTTATTCTATTCTGGGTAATGAAGAACTTGTTATTCTTAACTCTTGGGTTCAGGAATTCTTATATAACGTAAGCGACACGATCAAAGCTTTTTGTATTCTTTTATTAACGGATTTGTGTATTGGATTCCATTCGCCCCATGGTTGGGAACTAATGCTTAGCTCTATCTACAAAGATTTTGGATTTGCTCATAACGATCAAATTATATCTGGTCTTGTTTCCACTTTTCCAGTCATTTTAGATACAATTTTCAAATATTGGATCTTCCATTATTTAAATCGTGTATCTCCATCACTTGTAGTGATTTATCATTCAATGAATGACTGAAAAATGATTCACTGATATTAATTATTAATCCGATTATAATGTTTGTTACTTTGTACATAAAGAAGTACATAAAGAAAGCGTTCAAAAAAGTACTTACTCTTTCTATTTCTCCAGAGGATTTCTCTTATATTCGAGTAAACTTATTTCCGTACATAGCAGAATCGTGGATAGGGAACTATACTAGCAACCTACCTAATTTATTGTAGAAATTTTGGGCTCAATGATTGGACCATGCAAACTAGAAATACCTTTTCTTGGACAAAGGAACAGATTACTCGATTCATTTCCGTATCGCTCATGATATATATAATAACTCGGACATACATTTCAAATGCATATCCCATTTTTGCACAACAGGGTTATGAAAATCCAAGAGAAGCGACTGGGCGTATTGTATGTGCCAATTGCCATTTAGCTAATAAGCCCGTGGATATTGAGGTTCCCCAAACAGTACTCCCCGATACTGTATTTGAAGCAGTTGTTCGAATTCCGTATGATATGCAACTAAAACAAGTTCTTGCTAATGGTAAAAAGGGGGGTTTGAATGTGGGGGCTGTTCTTATTTTACCCGAGGGATTTGAATTAGCTCCTCCCGACCGTATTTCTCCCGAGATGAAAGAAAGGATAGGCAATCTGTCTTTTCAGAGCTATCGCCCCACAAAAAAAAATATTATTGTGATAGGTCCTGTTCCTGGTCAGAAATATAGTGAAATAACCTTTCCTATTCTTTCTCCCGACCCTGCTAGTAAAAAGGATGTTCACTTCTTAAAATATCCCATATATGTAGGCGGGAACAGGGGACGGGGACAGATTTATCCCGACGGAAGCAAGAGTAATAATACAGTTTATAATGCTACAGCAGCAGGTATAGTAAACAAAATTATACGAAAAGAAAAGGGGGGATACGAAATAACCATAGTGGATCCATCGGATGGACGTCAAGTGGTTGATATTATCCCTCCAGGGCCAGAACTTCTTGTTTCAGAGGGTGAATCTATCAAACTTGATCAACCATTAACAAGTAATCCTAATGTGGGTGGATTTAGTCAGGGAGATGCAGAAATAGTACTTCAAGATCCATTACGTGTCCAAGGACTTTTGTTCTTCTTGGCATCTGTTATTTTGGCACAAATCTTTTTGGTTCTTAAAAAGAAACAGTTTGAGAAGGTTCAATTATCTGAAATGAATTTCTAGATCCGAAAATTTTGCAACATCAAGTTAGTAAAAAGAACCGTATTTTTTCGGGGCATTATTAGTCTTCCTAGTCTTGGACACAAGAAAGGGATGAAGAAAATTCCCCTTCTTGTGTCCAAATAATAATGAGTCTTCATACCAGTTTCTCAAAGATTCCTATCCTTAGTTTCTATTTTTTCAGGTTTCTCATAATTTTTTTGGTACTTAGTACTTTATGTATAATGTATAATAAAGTAGTGGGCAAACAAAAAAGAGAGGTCATTTTAGATTTTATAGAACTTAGTCAATGAACTTAGAAAGATAGATACTACCTAGGCCAGATGGTCGGAATTAAACAATTAAGTTCATTTTTCAAAACATCATCAGAAAAAACAAATGGGGTTTTAGGAAACATTGGAAAGGAAAAGGGGATCCATTTGTTTTGTTAATTATCTGAATAAAAGGTTTTGATTATTAAGAACTCACCAGGATCGTTCCCTTCGAATCAGACAAAGAAAGAAGGGGACTGGTGAGTTCTTACGCTTTCATGTCTACAA